CAAGCATCGATACGAGGAAGGTGATAGATCAGATACGATTTCCTTCATCGGATACTCTTTTTCCTTCGGATTGTGGAATGATAGGAAGGGCCTAATAGTAGTGATTTAGTGCGATGTGAGGTGCCCCGCGCGTGATACTTTCTGAGGTTAATAAAATAATAACAGGGCGGCTTTCTGCTCTATAGCACTCTTTGAGTAAGTTCGTTAACGAGGTAGCAGTTCTACACGAATGAAAACAGACCTATCTTCTCTTTCTTGGCTGTGTCCTCCTAGCTCCTTGCCTGTTATTGGAGTGGGTAAACGCCCTAGGGTGGAAAACATAGCATTTCTAAGATTCCCTTCTGCATGGACACCTATGAGTTTAGGTTTCCTGGCTCTGCTGCTGCTCTCTTCTTCAAATAGGGTAGGATCTTTCTTTAAGCCACTACTTGAATCAGGGCTGGCCAACTCGTGCCAGCTGCTTACTTTCTCTCGAAGGAATCGGCATACCTGACAAGCAAACAGCGCTTGTGGAAATGGAAATGATTGACAGGCGGAAGCGGCCATTTCTCTCTTAGGACCTTTGACTAAGGGAGCCACCATCCATGCGAACCGTAGATTTCGTAATGGAATAATTCCTTAGCATTTTCCATAATCCACGGAGTCTATTTCAATAGCCTCTCCTACCCCAACTGCGGTATCCTTGGACCCTTTCGAGCTAGCTCTGTAACCTGTGGAGTTAGACTTTCTCGTAAAAAAGGATCTCAAAATCTAGCCAATAAATAGGGCTTGGTTCTGGTAGCGGAAACCGACTTCGTCGAAAGAAACAGATCAATCACGGCTTCCGTTAAGTGCGTTCTTTCTGTCGAAGCATGGCCCTTAAGTCAGCCATTGAGCATCGATTCCTTCCTTCTTGGTGGTCGTCAAGAGGACGAGTGTTGTTCACTTCGATCTGGCGCCTCCCAACTTAACTACTACTTGAACCGAAGCCATCGGGCAACCTTGATTTATTTGGGAATATTTCTCCCTATCTTGCATACTTTACTAGACTATCAAAGCTTTCTATCTGCTTAAACCTTTTTAAGAAAGACGAATCTTTGCGAGAGTAAGGAATCGCACCTGAATTCCATCAATCATTCGGTTAGAAGTCCTCTATTTCATCCTTGATGTTTCAATCGAAGGAGATACTCTATTTCACAATCTATCCATCTGGATTCCTCTTTTTAAAGAAAGTCTTTCCTGGATCCTGAAAAAACAAGAAAGAACAGAATGAGAACTAAGAGTTCTTTCAGTCGAGCAGTTGAGGGAACGAGTAAGATACGTTTGTCAGTCTAAGGCAAAGCTTAAGTGGTTTGCCTACCTTACCCACTTGATGAAAGGGAACGAACTTCGTTTCCTTGGCGGCTTTATGGATGGATTCAGTCAGCCTCACTCCTTCCTTTTGAAAAGTGACGCTTTGCGTCTTCGCTTCCGAGGGTGATAGGGTGTATGTCTATGAACCGGACAGACCTGAAGATGCTCTTCTATTAATGGCTATGGTAAGTATACTACTTAAGAACTTTGTTATGAGGAGTGCTAGTATGCCTAAGCGCTTGACAAAAATCACTCAATTACGTGAGTATCACTATGAATTTATGAATAATCAAGCAGATGTGGAAAGTGTCCACCGGATCATTTTGGAACCTATATATTTTGAGAAAAACAAAATGGGGGAATATGTTAATGACATCTTTTATCGGAAAGCAATGCTAACCGTTTTATTACGACATTATATAAACATTCCTATGTACAATACGCATAGTAAGAATTCTCTCAATTGTGAGCACGCACCTCCATTAGGTGATATCCACACTTGTCTGAATCATATTGTCATTCAATATCTTTTTGATAAACCATTTGCGAGGAATTATCCTGAAATCGTTTTCACACGGTATGGGCACGAGGTTTTCATACTAAACCATGTGTCTTCTGTGAATCAAATCACTCAAAAGGAGATTCCTGATTTCGTAGAGAAACTCGAGGGGATAAGTGGGCATGTGAATTCAATCTATCGTACTGATGAGACTGAGCCTCAGAAATGAGACGGATATGAGCCACCACTTGAATATAATAGGTTAGCCTTCTATAATAGAGGAAAGATGCAATTATGGCTTCATAAAAGCGGGAAGTTCACAAAATCATTTCCAGCTGAATCCATTTCCTGTCCGTAATCCATCTTAATCCATTTGGAAATGAACCAGACCATCTGAATGAAGAGTGCTGGATTTTAATAGCAGCTGAAGCAACAACATCAATATCTCCAGCTGCACACTCACAGATGCCAGCAAATGAGCTAGATACTCATGAGGAGGTCAATGCACATGAGTCAAATGCACAATCTGAAGGAACTACTGAGTCACAAGAAAGGGAAACTGCAGTAGACCCCTCTTCTGGATTGCCACCACCCTCTGCTCCTGCTCCAGAGCTATATACTGAGGAACAACTAAGGAGATCACCTCCAAGAAATGCAGAGGCTTTATTCCCATCTACCTCTAATCAAGAAGCTGATCCTGCTGATGGTGAGCTGCCCGCACGGAGATAGCCAGGGAAAAGATGCCTTCAAGGCTGTCGCACGGAGTCACCCTCATTTGTTGCCAGCTGACTTGCTTTCTCCAGCTTCAAAATGGGGCACAGGAGCAGCACATGGCCAAATGGCCAAAGAAGAAGCGCTTGGTGGACGAGCGCCCACATCTGTTCCTTAACTCTATGTATCTGCCCTTTTTTATATCAACATTCCGAATTGAGCTCTACTACCGGAGCCTTTCGATAGGAAGGAATGGAATCTTATCTTACACGAGAGGCCTCTTTCCAAGCCCTCCGTGCAATCTGAATAGGATTCGGAGTCTCCTGTACTGCCTTCATTCACTGCCAAGCTCTAGTAAATATCTGAGTGAGTAAGTTATGGATCGTGGGCTTTTCCATCTCCTGCTTACGGCAATATCTGCTTCTTTTTAGCTGAAGACAAGGGCCCCTCCTAGAAGGTATTTTTTTGTTGGTGGGAGCGCTTTGGCGCGAGAAGTGATAGCTATGGCTTAACAAGCATCAACTGTTCGCACAAGCGCTGGTATCTTTATGTGTCCCGTGAGAAAGAGAAATAAGTGGATGGTCGAGGCAAGTAATAAAACATGCTGGGAAAACTGGAACTGACGGATGCAGAAAAGAAGTCGTGATGGACGATCTTGACGATGACAATGGCACATCACCAGCCTTGCCTTAGTTCTCTTCTCGTTCAATGCTGTCTTTTCAGCGCTGATGGAAGCATGCCAAGGTGAAGTTGACGATCTCTTTAGCCTTTCTCCTTCTCTTCATCTTGCCCTATGAGCTCATGCAGTGAGTGCCGCAGGATGATTTAGTTCTGAGCGAGGGCTTGACCCGGGGCATATTCTTCTGCATCCATTTAGCCGCTAATTAGCATGCGGTCAATTAGTTTCATAACTGCCAGGATTAGTTCACGTGAGCATCTCCATACACGCACATGCTTCTATACCATAAATCCACTGTCCACCTACATTAATATTACCTCATCATTGTTACAAGAGTCAGAAATGTCTAGCTGTGGTTTTGTAGGCACTAGAGCAGTGCAGCAACAGAATAGATGTTTAGTATAATCTTGAGATGGTATTTCTATAGATAGTATAGTATATTATATTATCACCAATCAAGAAAAAAGGAAGAGTCTCAAGACGAGTGGGTGTTCGCTTCTGGAAAAGAAGCAGGCTCGGGCTATCCATCCGACCGGACAAGGAACATATTAAAGAAGAACAGAAGAGGAAGCGGATTGTGGAGATTACGCTTCTTTCTATATCTACGCAATTCCTTTTTTTATCTACGTAGGTGCAAACCTTGGTCAATCTCTAGATCCTGGGGCTAGGAAATCTAGTGAATGGTTACGTGATCTAAAGCTGCAAGCCCTTGCATCTTCCTTTTTCTCATTGCTGGATGAAGAAAGGCGATCCTCTGTTGGCGTACGCAAGCTGTTCGATGGAAGTCGTGCTTGGGAAGGGAATGACATCGGTGAAACTGGTATCATTTATTGGTCTTTAGGACAAAGCCAGCTGTCTCTTTACTTTGTTTCTTGCTCAGTCACAGTTGTGGCTTTAAATTACTACCTACGATGTTTTTCCTTCTTTTGGCTGTGCTGTGATGAACAATCACTCATTCCAATAACGAGGTCAACTAAAATACCTTCTGGTGCAAGCGGATAGTTATCCAGACCGTCAAATATTGTAGATACTAAGCCGGTGGATACCGATTCAGGAAATAGCGATATAAAGAATACATATGATCTAAATAGCGATCCAGTTAGTGAGATCACCCTATGCCCAATATTCCTAATAGTAAGCTTATAGGCGGAAAGAATGGAAGAGGATTGAGTAGGCCGGTATTGAATTTGCAAATAGGTTGCCTTCAGTAATCCGAGTAGGCAAGTAGGGTGTCAGTGATTATGCTAGAAGGGCCAAGTGGAGATGCTAGTGTTGAATCTCTTCCTATGCTGAGTTTTCATATAGCTTCTGCGGCAAACACCTTCCATGGTCGATCAGGCGTAATCTCCATAACCTACAGTTGTCACGTCTGAGAGGTAGAAGCTATCTATCCAATCCAATCCTTCTCCAAAATGCACCATGACCGATCCAATTACTATAGAGCCAGCAACATCCCCTAAAGCCAATGCCACTCTCATCCTTTTTCCAATTCAGATTTGGTAGCATGTTGAAGCTGTGGAATGGTGTTTGTTGGTGAGTCAATTTTATAGAGATGAAGCAGTGTTACTTTCCAGTTTTTCACTTCGTTCGTTACTTTCCAGCTTCAGGAGCTTTACTATAGTAGGTAGTAGGAAGGCGAGTGATGGGTAATCTCGGTCGGTAAAGAAAGGTACTAGGGATTGACCTAAAGCTACGACGTTGGAGAAGTTCATAGGTTCACACGTTGAAAGAAGAACGTCGGATTGAGACGAGAAAGCAAGTGCAAGGCATTCAATAAGGTAAGCTAGGGTTGGCAGAGAAGAAGGATAGAGAAGAAATAGAAAGAATCGAATACAAAACAACTCCGTTGATTGAATGTCAAAGCCTTCGGCCCTTCTTCTTTCTCAACTTGAAAGCTCTTGCTTAAACCGATTGTTTTTCCTCCATCTCTCTTAAAGTTTGCAGTAATCATTTCTTTTTCATTCCAATTCATGTCCTGAAGCTTTGCAAGGATCGAATGTTTTTCTTTTCAGATTGAGCAATCTCCAATCACCTTAACCAAAGTAGGATAGGCCAGTGGTTAGAGAGAGTCAGGGAGTTATTGGTAAGGGCACATACTTCTAGGGGAAGGGTTAAGCCAGAGGCAGAGGCAGCAGGTCTAATTCCTGAAAAAACTAATAATACCTTGCTCGAGAAAGGATAAGACATGGCTATCGCTTCGACAGCTTCTCCGGAGGAAAAGACGCCGCCCATAAGATGTGCCTAGAGATAACAATCATTTCATAATCTCGTATAAGTGATCATTCACTCGGTGAAGAGCCAAGACAAGGTACAACTGTTGGGAAGTCCCTCTTTTGAGCTATGCCCTTAATTGGGTAGAGCGAGGGATAGTTTCTTTCTATAGGGATAGGAACCTTGTCTTCTCTCTCTTCTGCCTTATGACCAACCCAGACTTTCGAAGATCAAAAAACAACCTCGAATGGACATATTTCCTCCAAGGGAAGGGAGAAAGCTCGGGAGTTGTAATTGGGTAGACTAAACTACGGATTTTCCCCTTGGGATGGGACTTGGACATGCCTCAAAGCACAGCTTACCGCACAGAGACATAAGCTAGAACGGGCACTACCCGTAACCGAAGGAAGAGTTGTTTGTTGGCCTTGTTTCCCCGTCTAGAATGATCTCTCTAAGAAGTTCTCGTTCTACTTTTGGAATTCGCTTATTATGGTTTGCAATGGCTATAGGGGCGTCGTTGGTGACAACAAACTGGGAATGCTTTTGTATAAAAGGGCAGAGCATCATATCCATCTCTTCCATGTTTGTTATTTAGTAAGTGTCGGTCAAGTTAGGCTGGTAAGTAGGGACACTCGTGCATACAAAGTGAGTCGCTTCTTCTCACAACCGAATTTAGGTCTAGATAAGAGTTCCTCGGCTGCATCTTTCAGTGCCTGGTCAATTTAGAATAGTTCAATACCGTGGTCGAAGTCATTTCCACGGGGTGATCTGATCTGCCTCTTGCCTCTTCTACAAGGCTAATACCAGCTTAGTTAGCTTCCTTTCCTGAACAGATAAAGCGGGATGCGTGTTAGTTGGCGGTTGCCATTCTCCTCTAGGAATGATTCATTCCGATCACTGTGATTGTTGGACACTGATCATTACAAGCGGACGATGCAAGTGTTGGTTTCATTTCAAAGATGAGAGTCTCGCATACTTACTAAATAGGGCTAGCTAATAAAGAGTTTTCAATTTGACTTATTAAATAGGGCATATGCGGAATCATTGAATTCCTTGTAAAGCTTTGACCATGATCGGTGCTTATAAGACCTTGACCTACTGTCTTTTCGACTAGCGCTACCTTGCCCAGATCTTGGATCAGAAAATGGGTAAATCGTCCACCTGGTGGTAATAGTACGCGCCGCATTGAGCTCTTTTCAAAGAGCGGAGTACCCACCCACGGATCAAGCTTCTTGTCATACTTAGTACAGACAGAGCGAGGAAACGGATGCTGCGAGAAATGAACCTAGAACGGGCACTACCCGGGCGGGCTGATCCGTCGATAGCTCCTTTGAAATGTGCCATAGGAGAATTTTGCTTGGGGTTGATCCACTCTCTTCACAACAGGCATTCAAGAACTATTTTGAAAAGAAAAAGACGAAAGCGAGCCAAAACATGTAAATCATGGGCCTAACAAAAGAAGGGAACATCCACTGCTGAAATACAATACACATACACTTGCATCGTCGTTAAACAGGAACTCAAAAACGGCACTATTGCATTGGAATTATGGAATTTGAATGGATTGAGTACATCAAGATGAAGAAATTAACGTAATAAGCGATATTCTAAAAAGATTCGGTCATGCCAGAAACCACCTCTTGGAAAGCAGATCGAAAGCCAATCGTTTCAGAAGATGATGACCCGCGTGTCTTGTGCTCCTACGTTCCTGTCCGTCCCCCCTGCTAGTTGGTGGATGAAGAATAGGAGAGAGCTTGAGTAGAAGATAACCCGCGAGAAGGATGTGGTTTAGCGCTTAGGCTTTCTCATACAAAAGGCTCCGGCGTCACGACCGAAGATAAGGCTCGATCCCAGCTTTTCATTGCTCTGTCGCGCCACCTGGGAATGGTCCCGTGGCCTCTTCATTGAGCTCTTTCACATGGAGAAAACGTATCATAGGTTGCCCATGCTGAGCGTGACTTTCTCCCCTCTTTCTTTCAGCCTGACCCAATTTCCCGGAGTTTGTTTTTCCATTCAAGGGATTGTAGGAGAAATAGTGATAGTTAGCATTTTCGGTTCTCCCCAGTGCAGTCGGGGTTTCGACAAGGAATACCATTTGGATAAAGCATTACGCTGCGTATCTTTTGCGAAAGAAAAGAATTTCGCCCAAGTGAAATCTAGCAAAATGTGAGGTTGTAGATCTACTAAACCGACCCCATTCATTATCGTAGGAACTTTGGTGGATCCAATACCAGACAGACCCTCTTGTTTGTTCAATCGCAATCTCACTACATCGAAATAGTAAATAAGGTGTAACTTCACTCAGTTCGAGGGATGGATGGCGCTTTCTTGTGTGTATCGACATGTCACATTGCTTGGTATCTCCTCGCTTTCAAGTCTGGATGAGGGGAGGGGGAAGCTAAGCCACGAGTAACCCTCGAAAGGCGTTTAGGCACAGTGGGTCATCAAGAGGAGAGTGGTAGACACGTTAGGGTCATTTTCTTCCTCGCACGTTCGGAAGTAACCTCCCAGTTTTGCAAGTTCGAATCAAAATAATAATGTGGTAGCAGAGAGCGCGCATGCAGAAGAGCGTGCTGGGCCTGGTCGGAAGATGCCAGTGAAACGTTAGTGAACGGCTCCCTTATTCATTGGTGCTCACGCCCCTGTGACTGGCGGAATGGACTAGTGAAACGCGTCCATACTTAGTTCTCGCTATCGCTTGGATTGCTTAGTCTGTGCCGCCCACCTGGGCCAGGACACCTCCTCCCAGAGCCGGTTCTTCTCCGTTGATGCCCCTCTATGACCTAAGAGCTGTCTTCCTGTCCCCTACCCCCATGTGAAAACAACCGAGCTCCGCTCGAAGATCCAATAGATGGAGCAGCCGGCCATTGATAGTGAAAGCTTTAGATATAGAGAAGAATCAATCCGTGCTTTTTCCGTTGGTACTCCTTCATGTCCCCCGCACCCCTATCTGAAAAAGATCCAGTCTGCTCTCGCTGCTCAGTCAACCCACCAGTGCAATCCGTTTTCACGCTGCTTAAGAAAAAGTAAATCATTTCATAGCTCGGAAAGGGAAATCGCACGTTAGTCTGTCGGTCCAGGCACACCAACCACTATCCAAAGCAAAGGTTCGTTCCTACTAACCCAATTGAATGTCACATCCAGGGCCTTCCTTGTGAATGTCGTTGGACCCTTCAATATCTTGTCTAGCGCGGTTCTTGTCAAAGAAAAAAAGAAGTGCCTCGCCCATGAAGAAAAGAGATACGCGCAGTTGAGGACAATCTGTTCATCGTGCAAGCTTCATGCCTGGTCGAACTGAAACATCTTTCTAGCCAGAGGAAAAGAAAGTCTCATGTTGCTCCTCAGAAAACGCGTATAGTAGTCTTCGTCGATGGGACCTCCAGTGTATGAAACTTGCATTTTGTCATGGAAGTTCAATCAACTAACGAATTTGTTTTTCGTTGGAAAAACCAACGCCGACGTCAAGATCAGTCTCCTTTCTCTTTTATTTTCTCGGGAGCAGAGCTGAAAAAGCCTACTATACTATGAGTTTCACGGATATGAAGGAGAAAAATATGCTATTAGCAGCTATTCCATCTATTTGTGCATCAAGTCCAAAGAAGATCTCAATCTATAATGAAGAAATGATAGTAGCTGGTTGTTTTATAGGCTTTCTCCTATTCAGTCGGAAGAGTTTAGGTAAGACTTTCAAAGAAACTCTCGACGGGAGAATCGAGTCTATTCAGGAAGAATTGCAGCAATTCTTCAATCCTAACGAAGTAATTCCGGAGGAATCCAATGAACAACAACGATTACTTAGGATCAGCTTGCGAATTTGCAGCACCGTAGTAGAATCATTACCAACGGCACGCTGTGCGCCTAAGTGCGAAAAGACAGTGCAAGCTTTGTTATGCCGAAACCTAAATGTAAAGTCAGCAACACTTCTAAATGCCACTTCTTCCCGTCGCATCCGTCTTCAGGACGATATAGTCACAGGGTTTCACTTTTCAGTGAGTGAAAGATTTGTATCCGGGTCTACGTTCAAAGCTTCTACCCTAGAACAAATTCGGGAGGCCTTCGTACCCATAGACCTAATTCGAGAAGGCTTGATAGTCCTAAGAAAGGTGAGCATTTCGGATGTTTTGATTAACGGCAAGAAGCAAATCCAGTAGCATTTTTTCATGGAAGTTCGTGTTCGAATTTGTTTTTCGTTGGGAAACACCAACGCCGACCCCTATCTCAGTCTCCTTTCTTTCAAAGTTCGGGAGCAGAGCTTCAAAAGATGGAGTTACCCTATGAATAGAAGGGATTTAATTATCCATGGAGATATCACGTCCAGTGATATACGCTTTTTTCAAGAAACTCAGACAAATATGTCTGTTTTTAGTTTCTCTTCCACTAGAACAGATGCGGAAAGCGCTCCGCCGGAGGCTTCCGACTTGTTTATGAGGATTTGTGCAGAATGCACAAGATTAGTGGAACAAGAGGGTAAACAGATACCCCCACAATGGGACATGTCTGACCTTCTTCGAACTTTGAACGAAGACATAATGGTAATGCCAGACTTGCTAAGAGAGACTTATTATGAT